AATGAAGTGCCTGATTAAAGGATTATCTTGATAGGGTAAAACAAGTAAATTTATTTACCTTCATTATATTTAATAGAATTAAACTATTACTAAAAGTATCAAAAACTCTCGTGCATCATACACCAAAATATAATAACCCAAATTTATATGCCCCCAAGAAAGATAAGCTAAATAAGCTACTGGGTTCATACCCCATTTATAGAGGTTCAACCCTCTTCTCTCTAGTGTGAAGTAATCCAAATAAAACCTTATTTATATTAACCTTAATATCCGGAACTATTATTGCAGTCTCAGCAAACTCTTGATTCGGCGCATGAATAGGCTTAGAAATCAACTTACTGTCATTTATTCCCCTAATAACTAATACAAAAAATATACTATCAACAGAAGCCTCATTAAAGTATTTTTTAACCCAAGCTATTGCCTCCGCAACCTTGCTTACTGCAGTAATTATTGCATCCTTGATATACCAGAATTCAGAAAACCTTTTTATGGCTAATGATTTTCTAGTAATAATTATTAGTTCTACCCTTTTGTTAAAAATAGGCGCCGCTCCCTTTCACTTCTGATTCCCCGGAGTTATAGAAGGGTTAAATTGATTAAACGGGCTTATATTAATAACCTGACAAAAAATCGCCCCCATAATACTTATATCTTATAACTTAAACATAAACCTCTTTACTGCAATAATCATTATCTTATGTATTATAGTGGGGTCGTTGGGGGGATTCAATCAAACTTCCCTGCGGAAAATTTTAGCCTACTCATCAATCAATCACTTAGGCTGAATAATTGCGGCCTTAATAATTGGTGAAAACTTATGAATCCTATACTTTTCAACCTACACTTTTTTAAGATTTGCTATAGTTTATATATTTAATAATATAAAACTGTTCCACGTAAAACAGATCTTCTCACTGAATTACATTAACCCGGTTAATAAATTTGCAATATTTATCACACTGCTATCCTTAGGGGGCCTTCCCCCTTTCTTAGGATTCCTGCCCAAATGAATAATTATTCAAACTATAGTACAAATAGGACACCTTACTTTAATTACTCTTATAGTAACCTCTACTTTAATCACATTATTTTACTATGTACGAACAGCCTTTGGTGCTTTCATGCTAACCTATGATGAAGCCCTTTGAAATAATAACTCCATAACTAGATCTATTAGCTCAGCTACTCTAATTCTATCTATAAGATCTACGCTAGGATTAATTGTATGCTCAATTATATTCAACATTTTTTAACTAAGGCTTTAAGTTAAATAAACTAATAGCCTTCAAAGCTGTAAATAAAGTAATATTCTTTAAGCCTTAGCAGAAAATCTACCCCTTTAGAATTGCAGTCTAATATCATTATTGACTATAAGGCCTGGTAGAAAAGGGGTTAAACCCTTCTAAATAAATTTACAATCTATTACCTAAATCTCAGCCATTCTACCGCGACAATGATTATTCTCAACAAATCATAAGGATATTGGAACACTATACTTCATTTTTGGGGCTTGATCAGGAATAGTGGGAACAGCTCTTAGATTATTAATTCGAGCCGAACTCGGGCAACCGGGATCCTTAATTGGAGACGACCAGATTTATAATGTAATTGTAACTGCCCACGCTTTTGTAATAATTTTTTTTATAGTTATACCAATTATAATTGGAGGTTTTGGAAATTGATTAGTTCCCCTAATATTAGGGGCCCCAGATATAGCCTTCCCCCGAATAAATAATATAAGATTCTGACTCTTGCCCCCTTCTTTAACTCTCTTATTAACAAGTAGACTTGTGGAAAATGGGGCAGGGACAGGTTGAACTGTCTACCCTCCCTTGTCTGCAGGGATTGCACATGCAGGGGCCTCAGTTGATATAGCTATCTTCTCTCTCCATTTAGCCGGGGTCTCATCAATTTTAGGGGCAGTAAATTTCATTACAACCGTAATCAATATACGATCCCCTGGAATATCCCTAGATCGAATACCATTATTTGTGTGGGCAGTAGCAATTACTGCTTTACTTCTTCTATTATCACTACCTGTGCTAGCCGGTGCTATCACTATGCTTTTAACTGATCGAAACCTTAACACTTCATTCTTCGACCCGGCCGGAGGTGGAGATCCTATTCTTTACCAGCATTTATTTTGATTCTTTGGCCACCCTGAAGTCTATATTTTAATTTTACCTGGATTTGGCTTAATTTCCCACATTATTACTCAAGAAAGAGGTAAAAAGGAATCTTTCGGGACCTTAGGGATAATCTATGCAATACTATCAATTGGCTTACTCGGTTTTGTTGTATGGGCCCACCATATATTTACCGTAGGTATAGATGTCGATACTCGGGCTTATTTTACCTCAGCCACAATAATTATTGCTGTCCCTACAGGAATTAAAATTTTTAGCTGACTTGCCACTCTCCATGGCTCACAACTCAATTACAGCCCTGCTCTACTGTGAGCTCTAGGATTTGTATTTCTATTCACAATTGGTGGTTTAACAGGGGTGGTCCTCGCTAATTCATCAGTAGATATTATTTTACATGACACTTACTACGTTGTCGCTCATTTCCATTATGTATTATCTATAGGAGCAGTCTTTGCAATTATAGCCGGATTTGTACAATGATACCCTTTATTCACAGGACTAACAATAAATCCTCGATGGTTAAAAATTCAATTCGCTATTATATTCTTCGGAGTAAACCTAACTTTCTTTCCTCAACACTTCTTAGGGCTAGCAGGAATGCCTCGACGATATTCTGATTATCCTGACGCCTACACTGCCTGAAATGTAGTATCTTCCATTGGATCTACAGTTTCTCTTGTCGGAATTATTTTTTTATTATTTATTGTATGAGAAAGTATAGTAACTAATCGAATTGCATTATTCCCACTACAAATAACAAGCTCGATTGAATGATTCCAAAACCTCCCTCCTGCTGAACACAGATACTCAGAACTTCCTATACTCTCTGGCTTCTAATATGGCAGATAAGTGCCATGGATTTAAGCTCCATATATAAAGTAATATACTTTTATTAGAAAAATGGCAACATGAGCAAACTTAAGACTTCAAGATAGAGCCTCCCCTTTAATAGAACAACTAACCTTCTTTCATGATCACGCACTTCTGATCTTAATTATAATTACAACAATAGTAAGATATTTAATATCAACACTATTCTTTAATCTTAATATTAACCGAAACCTACTAGACAATCAAACAATTGAGTTAATTTGAACTATTTTACCAGCAGTAACTTTAATTTTCATTGCTCTACCTTCTTTACGATTACTTTATTTATTAGACGAAGTAAGAAACCCAGCAATCACATTAAAAACCATTGGACACCAGTGATACTGAAGCTATGAATACTCAGATTTTTTACAGGTTGAATTTGATTCATATATAATCCCCTACAATGAAATAGGAACTGACGGATTTCGATTATTAGATGTTGATAATCGAGCTGTTTTACCCATAAACACTCAAGTTCGTATTTTAATTACAGCAGCGGACGTATTACACTCGTGAACTGTGCCCGCCCTCGGTGTTAAGGTTGATGCCACTCCTGGTCGCCTAAATCAAACAAGATTCCTTATTAATCGCCCCGGTTTATTCTTTGGTCAATGTTCTGAAATTTGTGGGGCTAACCACAGATTCATGCCTATTGTCATCGAAAGAGTTCCTACAAACACCTTCATTTCATGAATTAATACTATGAGTGAGGCCTCATCAGATGACTGAAAGCAAGTATTGGTCTCTTAAACCACGTTATAGTAGTTTAGCGATTACTTCTGATGAACTTAAGGAATTAGTTAAAATTAACATTAGTATGTCATACTAAAATTATTAGTATTAATCTAGTATTCCTTGATCCCACAAATAGCACCAATTAGATGATTATTTCTATTTTTAGCATTCTCTTTAATCCTAATTATTTTTAACGCAATAAACTATTATTCTTTCCTTCCTAAAACCCCTGAGATTCACGAAAAAAAAATTAGCCAATCACCAATAAACTGAAAATGATAACAAACTTATTCTCGGTTTTCGACCCCTCAACTAGAGTCCTAAACTTATCTCTAAATTGAATCAGAACAATTTTAGGACTAACTTTAATCCCAACTATATTCTGATTTATGCCCAGACGGTATAACCTTATTTGAAACAAAATTTTATTGACCCTCCACGGAGAATTTAAAACTTTACTAGGACCGTCAGGACATAACGGAAGAACTTTTATATTTATTTCATTATTTGCATTAATTTTATTTAATAATTTTTTAGGTTTATTCCCTTATGTATTTACAAGAACAAGCCATCTAACCTTAACCTTAGCCCTTGCCTTGCCTTTATGATTAAGATTCATAGTTTATGGATGAATCAATCATACACAGCACATGTTCGCACATCTGGTTCCTCAAGGAACACCCGCCGTTCTGATACCCTTTATAGTATGTATTGAAACAATTAGTAATGTTATTCGGCCAGGAACACTAGCAGTACGATTAGCAGCTAATATAATTGCTGGCCACCTTCTATTAACTCTACTGGGCAATACTGGGCCAAGTCTAACATATTCTATTTTATCCTTATTAATTGTCGCACAAATTGCCCTACTGGTTCTAGAATCAGCTGTCGCGATTATTCAATCCTACGTATTTGCCGTTTTAAGAACTCTCTATTCTAGTGAAGTAAACTAATGTCAACACACGCCAATCACCCCTACCATTTAGTAGACCAAAGCCCCTGACCTCTAACAGGGGCCTTAGGGGCCCTAGTTTCTGTCTCAGGGCTAGTTCAATGATTTCACCAATATAATATAACTCTTTTAAACCTAGGATTTGTTATTACTGTATTAACAATAATTCAATGATGACGAGATGTTACCCGAGAAGGTACTTTCCAAGGATTACATACCTACCCAGTAACCCTGGGATTACGGTGGGGTATAATTTTATTTATTATTTCGGAGGTATTTTTCTTCTTATCTTTCTTTTGAGCATTTTTCCATAGAAGACTCTCTCCAACAGGAGAACTTGGAGCTATATGACCCCCCGCTGGAATCGTGCCGTTTAACCCTCTTCAAATCCCCCTTCTAAATACTGCCATTCTACTGGCCTCGGGAGTAACCGTTACATGAGCCCACCACGGATTAATAGAAGGCAATCATTCTCAAGCCTTACAAGGACTTTTTTTCACGGTAATTTTAGGCCTATATTTCACAGCCCTTCAAGCCTATGAATATGTAGAAGCCCCTTTCGCTATCTCAGATGCAGTTTATGGGTCAACATTCTATGTAGCAACAGGGTTCCATGGACTTCATGTAATTATTGGAACAACCTTCTTACTAATTTCCCTAGTTCGACATGCTTCATACCACTTCTCTATAAACCACCATTTCGGATTTGAGGCAGCAGCATGATACTGACACTTTGTAGATGTGGTATGATTATTTTTATATATCTCTATTTACTGATGAGGTAGATAATTTATTTAGTATAAAAGTATATTTGACTTCCAATCAAAAGGACTGGTTATCTAATCAGAATAAATAATTATTATAATTTCAATTATATCAACAATTATTATTGTCTTAGCAATAGTAGTTATAGCCCTAGCATCGTTACTCTCAAAAAAAACCATCACAGATCGCGAAAAAAGATCGCCTTTTGAATGCGGATTTGACCCAAAAAGCTCGTCTCGACTACCCTTCTCATTACGGTTTTTCTTAATTGCAGTAATTTTTTTAATTTTTGATGTAGAAATTGCCCTCTTACTTCCTATAATTATAATTCTCCCCCAATCCAACTTAATCAATTGATTCATAGTGGGGTCATTTTTCCTGATTATTTTGTTAGTTGGATTATACCACGAATGAAATCAAGGAGCCCTAGAATGAGCTCACTAGGGCTGTAGTTAAGTATAACATTTGGTTTGCATCCAAAAAGTATTGGTCACCAATCTGCCTTAGAATAAGAAGCGATATATTGCACTCAGTTTCGACCTGATCCTAGGTAGTTTTACCCTTATTTTAATAACTAGTCTAATTAATTGAAACCAAAAAGAGGTCTATCACTGTTAATGATATCATTGAATTTTAAATTCCAATTAAGGAAATGAGTGGAACAAGAAGAAGCTGCTAACTTCTATCTTTAGCGGTTAAACTCCGTTTACATTTCTATTTATATAGTTTAATAAAAACCTTACATTTTCACTGTAAAAATAAAGTCTAATCTTTTATAAATATTCAAAGATCAACAAGATCTCCTTAACATCTTCAATGTCACGCTCTTTAAATAAGCTATTTGAATTTATAATATAACTAAAGCCAACAAAACAATAATTCATAAAATAAAGCTCAATAAATAAGTCTTTAAATCATTATTTTGCCACCACTGACTAATCTTAGAACTACTTAAAAAAGCACTATACAAGCCTTGTGCCCCTAAAAATTCACTTCAACCTTGGTCAATACACTTACCCACAGATCCCCCAATTTTTAGGGGGTGTGCACTTACTCCATAAGTAGAAATAAATGGTATAAATCACATAGAACCAACAAAAAATGTAAACATGGGATACTCAAGACTAAGTAAACCATAACTTAAAGAAAATTTAGCTAACTCATATCCTAGTCACCCCCCTAATACTCTAACACTCAGGGCCAAGGTTTTTAAATAAAGAGGCAAACAAATTATCGAGGGTGTGGGAAATAAAACCCATCTTAAAATTCTTCCCCCTAAAACAGCTATAATAGACAAGCCCAATATACCTCGTAATATAATCCAACCCTCATCATTTAGCGGGTGAAGAGAAGAAGTATTAAAATCACCACTTATTGTATAATATACTAATCGTAAAGAATAGCAAACCGTTAAGCCAGTGGATAAAAAATATAAAATAAATCTAAAAAAATTCAAATATCTAAGAGATACAATCTCTAAAATTAAATCCTTAGAATAAAACCCCGCCAAAAAAGGCATTCCACATAAAGCTAAATTAGACAAATTAAAACAAGAAGATGTCAAAGGCATCTGAATAACTAAATTACCTATAAAACGAATGTCTTGACTGTCCCTCATATTGTGAATAATAGCTCCCGCACATATAAATAACAAAGCCTTGAACAAAGCATGAGTCAATAAATGAAAAAAAGCCAATTTAGGGAACCCTATAGCCAAAATTCTCATTATTAATCCTAATTGTCTTAACGTAGATAAGGCAATAATCTTTTTTAGATCAAACTCAAAATTAGCCCCTAAACCAGCCATAAATATAGTTAACCCTGCAAACAGTAATAAAAACTTACCCAGACTATTCTCCACTAATAACACATTGAAACGAATTAACAAATACACACCGGCAGTAACTAGGGTGGATGAATGAACTAAAGCCGATACAGGAGTAGGGGCTGCTATAGCAGCGGGCAATCAAGAGGAAAAAGGAATTTGAGCACTTTTAGTTATAGCGGCTAATAAAACTAATGAACCAATAATATATATCTCTAAGCTATCCTTACCACATTCCAAATAATAAATATAATTTCATCTTCCAAAATTTAATATTCAAGCAATAGCCAATAATAAAGCCACGTCTCCAATACGATTAGATAAGGCTGTTAACATACCCGCATTATAAGACTTCACATTTTGATAATAAATAACTAATAAATAAGAAACTAACCCTAATCCATCTCACCCTAATAAAATTCTAATTAAATTAGGACTAATGATTAAAAACATTATAGACAAAACAAACATCAAAACCAAAATAATGAAACGATTAATATTTAAATCACCAGCTATATACTCATCACTATAAAAAATAACTAAAGAAGAAATAAACAACACAAAACCCATAAAAATTAGAGATATTCAGTCAAACAAAAAAGTCATAACAATTGATCTAGAATTTAAACTTAAAACCTCTCATTCAATGAAATAACTTAAATCATTCATTAAAAAATAAAACCCAGTACCAACCAAAAATAAAGCTATAAAGAACAAAAAAATAAAACTAATTAAACAAATCGATAAAGACCATAACACGACTAAGAATGAAAATTTCATATCTCTGACACCACAAATCAGAATTTTTTTTTAAACTATCTAAGTAATTTAGCCTTAAATTCAAAGTATTAAAGGCTCGCTTTTCAAAATTAATAAATTCAGGGGAATTCAATGTAAGAATAACAATAAATACTCCCGAACAAATCCTCTCGCACAAGAATATCCCCCCGAATAAATCTTCCCATGTTGACTGTACGAATATAAATACAACGTATAAGCTGCGCTAAAGAAAGATAAAAAAGCCAATCCAAATATAGTTACCCAACTTCATCTCACTAGACTATTTAATAAACTAATTTCTCTTAATAAATTAAGAGAGGGCGGAGCCGCCATATTACAGGAACTTAGTAAAAATCACCAAAGAGCCATTCTAGGCATAAAATTTATTATACCCTTGTTAATCAACAATCTACGACTCCCTATCCGCTCATAGCAAATATTTGCTAAACAAAATAAACCAGAAGAACATAAACCATGGGCAATCATTAAAGTAAAAGACCCGCAAAATCCCCAGTATCTGAGGGTCATTAAACCACCCAATACAATTCCTATGTGGGCAACAGAAGAATAGGCAATTAAAGCCTTCAAATCAGTTTGTCGTAAACAAATCAATCTGACTAAAACACCTCCGACTAATCTAATCCCCACTCAAACAAAATTAAAGCATAAACCAGAAATAATCAAAATCTTAAATACCCGTAACAAACCGTAACCCCCTAACTTTAATAAAACCCCAGCTAAAATTATCGAGCCCGAAACAGGGGCTTCAACATGAGCTTTTGGAAGTCATAAGTGAACTAAAAACATAGGCATTTTAACTAAAAAAGCCCCAATTATAGCGACATACAATAACAAATAAGAAGTTTTTTCTATTTTAAGCAAAGGGAAATATAAAGAACCATTATCAAAATAAATATAAAAAATTCCCACTAATAAAGGAAGGGAGGCCAATAAGGTATAAAACAATAAATAAACGCCCGCCTGAAGACGCTCGGGTTGATACCCCCACCCTAAGATGAGAAATAACGTAGGAATTAATCTACTTTCAAAAAACAAATAAAACATAAATATATTTGTTGTTCTAAATGTACAATACAATAAAATTAACAACAATAAAACCATTAATAAAAAAAAACCATAGTATACATTAAATCGATAAGTCGATTCACTAGCAGTGATTATTAGCACACAAATTCAGAATCTTAATAAAATTAACCCATAAGAAATAACATCACATCCTATAAAATAACTCAATCTTCTGAAAAAAGGATTAAGTGTTCTTATAAATAAAAATAAAAAAGTCATCAAAAACAATAACGATTGAACCATTCATCACATTCTTCGAATAAAACAAAAAGGGATTAAAAAAACTAGACCTAATAAGATTTTTAACATTGCAATACTCTAAAAGACTGAAAGTAATCATTACCATGAGTTCGAATTATTGAGACTAAGATAGAAATACCTAAGGCCCCTTCACACACAGAAAAAGTTAAAAACACTATACTAAAAAATAGCTCAAAATTAAGCAAATTTAAATAAATAAATAATAATAAAAATAAACTCAAAACAATAAATTCTAAACTCAATAAAGTCAATAACAAATGCTTGCGTTTAGAAGAAAATACTCAAGCCCCGCAAACAAATATAAATAAAGGGAGTGCCCAAAAAAATGATGTCAACATTAGTTTTAATAGTTTAAATAAAACATTGGTCTTGTAAACCAAAATTAAGAAATATTCTTTTAAAACTTCAGAGAAAAGAGAAACCTCCTATCATTAGTCCCCAAAACTAGTATTTTACTTAAACTACTCTCTGTTAATTTATCAGCTTTTAATCATAGTTTCCGGTATTTTATCCAGAATTATATTCACACAAATATCCCACCCTTTAGCTATAGGATTAATATTGTTAATCCAAACCCTTTTAATTTGCCTAATTACAGGAATAATTGCCCCAAGATTCTGATTTTCATATATTCTATTTTTAGTATTCCTTGGAGGATTATTAGTTTTATTCATTTATGTCACAAGACTTGCATCAAATGAAATATTTACATTATCTAGAAAAGCTTTTTTCTTAATAAGTGTGCCAATAATTATTTCTTTCATAATCATTTTAGCTGTTAATACACAAGGATTAATAACCGACACCACCACTGGAGATATACTAAATATTAGCTCAACCCTAAACTTTGAAGAAGAAGCCTCAATATTTTTAATAAAACTGTATAATACAAATACAAGAATTATTACCTTAATATTAGTGCTATACCTATTTTTAACTCTAATTGCGGTAGTTACTATCACCAATATCTTCAAGGGGCCCCTACGAGAAAAAAACTAATGAATAAACCTCTACGAAGTAGACACCCTCTATTTAAAATCGCTAACAATGCCCTAGTGGACCTTCCAACCCCATCTAATATTTCAGCCTGATGAAATTTCGGCTCACTATTAGGATTATGCCTAGTCATTCAAATTGCTACAGGGCTATTCCTAGCAATACACTATACTGCCCATATTGATCTAGCTTTCTCCAGAGTAGCCCATATTTGCCGAGACGTAAATTATGGTTGATTATTACGAACGCTACATGCTAACGGGGCATCATTTTTTTTCATTTGTATTTATCTTCACATCGGACGTGGGATATATTATGGATCTTATATATTTACGCACACCTGAAGTGTTGGTGTACTAATTCTATTCCTAGTTATAGGAGCCGCTTTTATAGGATATGTTCTACCCTGAGGTCAAATATCCTTTTGAGGGGCTACCGTAATTACTAATCTTCTTTCCGCTGTACCTTACCTAGGAATAGATCTTGTTCAATGAGTTTGGGGGGGATTCGCCGTAGATAACGCCACTTTAACACGATTCTTTACATTCCACTTCCTCCTCCCATTCATAGTGGCAGCTGCTACTATAATTCACTTACTTTTTCTCCATCAAACAGGATCTAACAACCCGTTGGGATTAAATAGAGATATCGATAAAATCCCATTTCACCCATATTTCGCATTCAAGGATATTGTCGGATTTTTATTTTTATTAATAACCCTGACTATTTTGACCTTGATTGAACCTTACATACTAGGAGACCCCGATAATTTTACCCCTGCTAATCCCCTTGTAACCCCCGTTCACATTCAACCAGAGTGATACTTCCTCTTCGCTTACGCTATCCTTCGGTCTATCCCTAACAAACTCGGAGGTGTAATTGCCTTAGTACTTTCCATTGCAATTCTGTTTATCCTTCCATTTACCAATAAAAGCAACTTCCGAGGAAATCAATTTTACCCGATTAACCAAGTATTATTCTGAACTCTTTTAGTAATTGTTATTCTTCTAACATGAATCGGGGCGCGACCAGTAGAAGACCCATATATTCTAGTAGGACAAGTTTTAACAGTGCTATATTTCCTATATTACATCATCAACCCCCTTATATATAAAATATGAGATAAAATCCTAAACTAATCCATCGAGTTAATTAGCTTTATGAAAGCATATGTTTTGAAAGCATAAGACAGAAGTTAAATTCTTCTATTAACTTTACTTAAAAAAGTGCACTAAAAAAATACAAAAAATAATAAAAAAATCTTTGCTCCTACAAATAAAAGTAAATAATTTAAAGAAAGAGGCAAAAAGCTTTTTCAAGCTAAATATATCAATTTATCATAACGAAACCGCGGAAGAGTTCCTCGAGCCCAAATAAATATAAAAGAAATAAAAGTAAGCTTAAGAAAAAACGTTATTTCTAATACATTGCACCCTAAAAAAATCACACAAAACAATATGCTTATAAACAAAATTCTAGCGTATTCAGCTAAAAAAATCAAAGCAAACCCCCCTCTTCTATATTCAACATTAAACCCAGAAACTAATTCCGATTCTCCTTCCGCAAAATCAAAAGGAGTTCGGTTAGTCTCTGCTAGACAAGAAGCAAACCATCTCAGAGCCAAGGGAAAAGTCAAAAATAAAAACCAAGTATTCCCTTGAAACAAAGCAAAATCCAACAAACAATAACTTCCCACAAGAAAAACAAAAGATAATAAAATTAACGCCATTCTCACTTCATAAGAAATAGTTTGAGCAACTGCACGAAGCCCTCCTAATAAAGCATAGTTCGAATTAGAAGATCAACCTGCAATTATAACAGTATATACACCCAAGCTAGTGCAACACAGAAAAAACAATAAGCCTAAATTAAATCTATACATACCAGTAAAAAAGGGAATAATTATTCAAATCAATAAAGATAAAAATAAACTAAAAATAGGGGAAAAATAATAGGGCATATAATTTGAAAGAATAGGGTAAGTCTGTTCCTTAGTAAATAATTTAATTGCATCGCAAAAAGGCTGGGGAATGCCCGCAAATCCTACTTTATTAGGACCTTTACGAATTTGAATATACCCCAAAACCTTTCGCTCTAACAAAGTTAAAAAAGCCACCCCAACTAAAACACAAATAATTAAAATTAATCTTCCAATCAAAGGCAAAATTATATCATATATATACAAGTCCTACCTGTAAAAATTATTTACATATACGAAATCTAAATTCATTGCACTTATCTGCCAAAGTAGATTACCATTTACTATTAATCAAATAATCAAGAAAATTATTCCTAATGCCTGGTCCTTTCGTACTAAAACATTAAAATAAATTAAGGATAGAAACCGACCTGGCTTACACCGGTCTGAACTCAGATCATGTAAGGTTTTAAAGGTCGAACAGACCTAAATTTTGAACATCTACACCCAAAATTAACCTTAATCCAACATCGAGGTCGCAACCCTTTTTGTCGATAAGAACTCTCAAAAAAGATTACGCTGTTATCCCTAAGGTAACTTAGTCTTATAATCACTAATAATGGATCAACAAACCATAAATCAATGTTTTTAATCTAAAAAGAGTTTTACTAATCTTCCTGTCACCCCAACAAAATAATTATAACTTTATAATAAAAAATTATCCAAACAAATTATAAAGACTAATTATAAAGCTCTATAGGGTCTTCTCGTCCTCTAAACACATTTAAGCCTTTTCACTTAAAAGTTAAATTCTAACTTCATTTATACTGAGACAGTCAATACCTCGTCCAACCATTCATTCTAGCCTTCAATTAAAAGACTAATGATTATGCTACCTTTGCACGGTCAAAATACCGCGGCCCTTTAAGTTAAACTCAGTGGGCAGGCCAGACCTCAAATAATTATCGAGAGGACATGTTTTTGTTAAACAGGCGAGCATTAATTTGCCGAATTCCTTAATATAACCTAACGATTTTTAAAAAATTTACAATTTAAATATTATACTAATTTTATCATTATCACTAATAATTTAAAATTAAAAACTATATTCTAATAAAATAATTAAAAAAAAAGAAAATTGAATAATACTTGAAATAAATTATAACATACTTTAACTAATGGCAAATTCTAAGCCTATAGAACTCAAATAAATTTTTCCTTTTATAAAAATAATTAGGAGCTTATCCCCCAAACTATTAGATTAATTAAATGTTTAATCAACACAATTGAATTCACATAAAAATTAATCCTGAATTAAATTCATCTCTTAGAAAACCAGATATCTTAAAGAACGGATAACGTTTCATTACTAACCATAAATTAAAAATAATTATTCCACAGTAACTACCATAAATGATTAGCTCTCTTCAAATCGGGAAAAACTAATATAAGATAATTGTTTTAATAAACCCTGATACAAAAGGTACAAAAAATAAAATCTACTTTTAAAAAAATAACTTATCAAAATATTTCACCAATCTTTCACAATACAATTACACTATAATTATAAAAATTTTATCTATATCCTATACAAAAACTACATAAAATAAAAATGATTTTATTAAAATTAAATCTATAAACAAATAAACTAAATAAGGAGATAATTATCAAAACAAACTGAATCGCACAGTGACTTCTCAGTGTAAATGAAATGCTTAACTATTCAAGCTCTGCTTCGAACTTTCCAGGCACACCTTCCGGTACGCCTACTATGTTACGACTTATCTCGCCTTAAATAACGAGAGCGACGGGCGATGTGTGCATGTTTTAGAGCCAAAATCAAAATACTTTAATTGAACAAATTACAATCAAATCCACCTTCAAATAAGTCATTCAACTTATTATCCGTTATAAATATATTTATTGTAACCCATCTCCACTTAACCATAAGCTGCACCTTGACCTGACATCATTTATAATAAAAATTAAAGAAAATTTAAACCCTCTAAGGACATTCTGACGACGGCGGTATACAAGCTGAAAAACAAAGTTAAGTAAGGTTTAACGTGGACTATCGATTAAGGGACAGGTTCCTCTGAAAGGACTAAAACACCGCCAAATTCTTTGAGTTTCAAGAACATAACTATTACTACCCAAGCTAAAACAGTTTACATTTAAAATAATAGGGTATCTAATCCTAGTTTAAAAAATAAATTTCATAGCCTCTAAATAATTAATTAAAGAAATAATTTAAAATTAAAATTTCACCTAACAAAATTAAATTTAACTCCTTAAAATAAATAGACTTATAACTACAAACTAAAAATATTTATTTGTACCCTCCGTGTAACCGCGGCAGCTGGCACGACTTTAGCCGGTACTATAAACAATTGCTAAATCCAAGTTACCTTGATTAATAAAATTAAATACTGCGCTTTAATCACAAATTAATAATCATTTAGAAAAATTAATTAATATCATGCAAAAACTTACATGTAAAACAAAATTTAAATAAATCCTTAAGCAAGAATAAAACTTTAT